GCAGGGGAAATGAATGCATTCCCTACTATAAGTTAAATAAATGGAAGTGGAATAGATAGAACATAATCTGGATCATGCCACATCACTTATTCTACTAGATCTTACGAAGCCTATTCATGCATGACATGATTCGGGTCTGATCATAGAAAAGATTCTCCTCAAAGGAACCAGCCTATCCTCTTGCTCCGCAGGGGGGGCGGCGGTTGGAACAGAGACACATTTGTTTATGAATTCCAATGTGGCAGATAATATATCTGCATGGACCAATCAATAGTTCAAGTCACACACTCCCATAATCCATCCTCTCCTCCGAGAATCCACTTCAACTGTTCGTATCAAATAAAAAATACTTCGTGGTTGAAGGGAAATATCCAAATAACATGTCTTATTCTTTTCAATAATCCATATTTATAGCAATGAAATACAAATACTATTTTTTTTGTTCCTACCCAAATAATATATTATATGATCTATGACAAATACCTATGCTCTGTCTTCTCTATAAAGGACCTGAAATACCTTGCTTACGTATCATTGAAAAGTGCATTAACATAAATACGGCAGTAAGAAGAGGTAATACAAAAGTGTGTAAACTATAAAAGCGGGTCAAAGTGGATTGACCCACGCTAGCACTTCCGCGTAATAACTCTACCAAGGGCGATCCCACTATAGGGATAGCCTCAGGTACACCAGTTACAATTTTGACTGCCCAATACCCAATTTGGTCCCAAGGTAAAGAATAACCAGTTACCCCAAAGGATGCAGTCAACACAGCCAGAACTACACCCGTAACCCAAGTCAATTCACGTGGTTTCTTAAAACCACCTGTGAGATAAACACGAAATACGTGCAGGATCATCATTAGAACCATCATACTTGCTGACCATCGATGAACTGATCGGATTAACCAACCGAAGTTGGCTTCAGTCATTATGTATTGAACAGAGGCAAAAGCTTCTGTGACGGTCGGGCGATAGTAAAAAGTCATAGCAAAACCCGTAGCTACTTGTACTAAAAAGCAAGTAAGTGTGATCCCTCCTAGACAATGAAATATATTGACATGAGGAGGAACATATTTACTAGTTATATCATCTGCAATCGCTTGAATCTCGAGACGCTCCTCGAACCAATCATATACTTTATTGAGATAGGTGAACCGAAGGCGAAGGGACTCCCCCTCTGAGAACCGTATATGAGAATTTCGTCTCGTACGGCTCAAGCGAAAACACCCCAATACTGGTTCTGGTTGCAACGTGCAATAGAAAAGAAAGATTGGAAACCTTTTAGAGACTTCACTTGTTTTAGAGACTTCACTTGATTCAATCTTTCCAGATAAAATGAGGGAACCAAAACCCTAAATCTCTTCTTTGTGATGATAGCGCCAAAATATCAAGTTGGCTCATCCTATGTTGATTGTTACAGGCCTTTTGAATGTTCTCTTACCCTATTTTATTTTTGTTTATACGTAATACATACGAATTTACTATTGATAGGAATTATCTTGTTGAGACCCTATGAATCAATTGAAACCTCAGATTCCTACTAGAACCACGATGATTCAACAAAGAACAAAAAAGAACCAAAGAGTTCTCTGAGTAGGAACCCTTTCGTTTGATCATCACTTCACTTATTCAATGAACAGATATAATAACTAAGAATCCATAGAAATATTTGTCCTGTCCCTCGCTCAGCTCAAACTAAGCATGATTCTGAAGGAAAAAGGTGGTTCGATTTCTGAAACGCCTCATTGAAAAGTTAATTGAAAAAAATAATAGTAGTTGGAGGCCGGTCACGAGGTATGAATAGTAGGTATGAATCATAGTTTAAATAGTTCTTAATCTATTCCATATAGTCCGTGCTCCAGATACTAGACTGACTATCTGACGGGCTAGAACCATCTCTCTCGATGAGATGACAGACTTATTCTCTGTACTATCAATAGGTATAACAAGTCACACACTCATATTCCGGAAATACCGAAACAAAAGAATTCCGCGGTCGAACTACCAAACAGAATGAGATGACCTAGAAATCCGAATCCTAAGTGATTCTTTTTTTTATTGAAAGTTAGGACTTATCCGTTCTTCTGGACCTAACTTAATGAAATACCATCCAGTAAAACGGAAGAATTATAAATCTCCAAAATAATAGATAGGAATACTGCAAATAGAGCCATTGCGACACCCATAAGGGGTGTAGTTCCCCATCCAGGGGCTACTTTACCATATTCCGAATTCAATGGTTTTAATAAATCGCCTACAATAGTCCGTCTTGGCCCAGATCTGGAACTACCCTCAATGGTTTGTGTAGCCATAAATCCTATTCCATGCATTGTTTGAGATCTGTTGACTTTGTATACGATTCCGTTGTAAATAAACTATCTTATCGTAGATCCATCGTGGTCTTGAAATCACTTAATAATGGAAACTGCAACTCTAGTCGCCATCTTCATATCTGGTTTACTTGTAAGCTTTACGGGGTATGCCTTATATACCGCCTTTGGGCAACCCTCTCAACAACTAAGAGATCCATTTGAGGAACACGGGGACTAGTGGAAATGATGACCCTCCGATGAGGAGGGTCATCATTTCCATTGAGATAATGAAAAATCATTTCATCTTTTTATTTGGAACCTTAGGCGGTTCTCGAAAAAAGATAGCAAAAAATATTATCCCCAGAGTCGAGACCAACAGGAATGTATAAACCAATGCTTCCATAGATTCGATCGTGTTTTACAATTATAGCTTCCATACCTGTTCTGTTCATTTGGGATCATTTCCCAGACAAGTAAAGGTCAAGAGTAATAGGTGATGATTCGAATTAATATTTCTCCAGTACCCTATATGAAACATAGGCTAGACATATGAAAGAAATGTTGTATCAGACTACTTGTCTCCTTGTAGTTGGATCCCCCAGTTTTTGGAAGGTTCCAAATTCCACTTGAGCATCTAAATCTGGGTCGATACCAGCAAAAACATCTCTGAACAAGGTTCTAGCACCATGCCAAATGTGGCCGAAAAAGAAAAGCAAAGCAAACGAAGCATGTCCAAAAGTGAACCAACCCCTTGGACTACTACGAAAAACACCATCGGATTTCAAAGTAGCGCGATCCAATTCAAAAATTTCACCTAATTGGGCACGTCTAGCATATTTTTTCACAGTAGCAGGATCATTATAACTGACTCCATCGAGTTCACCACCATAGAACTCAACAGTTACACCCACTTGTTCGACACTATACTTTGATTCTGCCCTTCTAAAAGGAACATCGGCTCTCACAATTCCGTCTCCATCTACCAAAACTACCGGAAATGTTTCAAAGAAGGTAGGCATACGACGTACAAAAAGTTCATGCCCCTCTTTATCTCTAAAGACAGGGTGTCCTAACCACCCAACAGCTATTCCATCCCCGTTGTCCATTGAGCCGGCTCTGAACAATCCTCCTTTCGCCGGATTATTACCGATATAATCATAAAAAGCTAGTTTATCGGGAATTTTAGACCAAGATTCCGATAAACTCAGATTTTCAGCTAGTCCGGCGTTAACTCTTCGATATATTTCTTGCTGGAAATATCCCTGATCCCACTGATAACGAGTAGGACCAAATAATTCGATCGGAGTAGTCGCTGAACCATACCACATAGTTCCAGCAACAACGAAAGCTGCAAAAAACACAGCAGCGATACTACTGGAAAGCACAGTTTCAATATTGCCCATACGTAATGCTTTGTATAGACGTTGGGGCGGGCGAACACTAAGATGGAATAGACCCGCTAATATTCCCAAGGTGCCCGCTGCAATATGATGAGAAGCTATCCCCCCCGGAACAAAAGGATCAAAACCCTCTGCGCCCCATGAAGGACTTACAGGTTGCACTTTTCCGGTTAGCCCATAAGGATCAGACACCCATATTCCAGGGCCATACAAACCTGTTACATGAAATGCACCAAACCCAAAGCAAGCCACCCCAGATAAAAATAAATGAATTCCAAAGATCTTGGGCAAATCCAAAGAGGGTTTTCCCGTACGTTCATCACAGAATATTTCTAGATCCCAATACACCCAATGCCAGATAGCTGCCAAGAAGCACAAGCCAGAAAACACAATGTGTGCCCCGGCAACACCTTCGTAACTCCAAATACCCGGATTGGTTACAGTTCCTCCTGTAATACTCCAACCGCCCCATGAATTGGTTATTCCTAAACGAGTCATGAAGGGTATAACGAACATACCTTGTCGCCACATTGGATCAAGAACGGGATCAGAGGGATCAAAAACAGCTAATTCGTATAGAGCCATAGAACCGGCCCAACCAGAAACTAGAGCTGTATGCATTATATGGACAGAAAGCAAGCGACCAGGATCATTCAATACGACAGTATGAACACGATACCAAGGCAAACCCATGGAAATACCCCTTCATCAAAGAAAAATAGACACTATGTAACTTTGTCACATTGGAAAAGACTATGCTATGAACCTCATTCAGTGATTATCTCGGTGCAAGGGTTCACATTTATTACGTGCTGCAGGTGATAGTAATAATGGAACAATTCCGTTCTGTTCGCAGGAACAAAGAGAAGCAGATTTATTTTATACCCGATAAGTACCAATACGCAATGGGGGGATTGGTCCCATTTTTTTAAGTGAATCCATTAGATACTTGGAATCCATTAGATACTTGTTCATCATTCGAAGGATCCGCTCCGTCCCTAAGAATTTTCTTTTTTTCATTCTGTCTTCCTACATGAGTCTTCCAATCTATGTGTAAAATATGATAAACAAAAATATTATGAGGACAATCAACCCATTGTTACGTTTCCACATCAAAGTGAAGTATAGTACTTAACCCCGTTTTCTTTAATGTAATGCCCATTGGTGTTCCAAAAGTCCCTTTTCGGAGTCCTGGAGAGGAAGACGCAGTTTGGGTTGACATATAGTGCGACTTGTCGGACATATTGGGTCATATGGGATTTCCCCGTTATCTCCCCTGATCGAGATATACTCTCTTTCGCCTAAGAAAGATTGATTGAATCATCAAATCAATTCAATAATTCGGAGCGTGAAATGTGCAAATGGATCAATTCGTTTGAAAGATAAATATGATCTTATCAATTAGAATAATCTATGGTTGACTTGGAACAATAAAATGAAGTATCCAGGCTCCGTTCAGAAAATACCAAATGGGTAATATTGATTATCACTTCTATCATCTATCAGAAATAAGACCATAGGAGTGATCTCAAACCACTAAGAAATATAAATGTGATGAATACATCGAATACTTGGTTGGTGGAAGGCATAAAAAAGTCGTAAGAAAAAAATAAGTGGTACTGGGGTCATTTGTCCTATATGTGCAAATGGAATTCGGGCGAATCTTTACCCGGAGTAGAGCATAAACCTAAAATAAGTGAAGAGGCCCATTCAGGAACAAGAAAATGGCATCGCGATTTGGATCTCGATGAAACAATACATCAATCAAAAGAATACATCAATAAAAAGATGTTCAGTGAATTCTTTTTTGTAGGTTAGGAGGGCAAACCAAAACTAATTTTTGTGGAAAATGCAAATGAAAATAAACCCCTTCGTCAGGAAAACGCCTAAACTCAAAAAGAATAGGTCTGGAATCGACACATTGATTATTTTTTTTTTTTCGAACTTTTTTGAACCGTATGTATCGAAAGGTGCGTGTACGGTTCTGCGGGGATACAATTTTTCCTAATCAACCGACTTCATCGAGAAAGATTACTTTTTTTAGGCCAAGGCGTTGATAGCGAGATCTCGAATCAACTTGTTGGTCTCATGGTATATCTCAGTATGGAAGATAATACCAGGGATCTCTATTTGTTTATAAATTCTCCCGGCGGATGGGTAATACCGGGAATAGCTATTTATGATGCTATGCAAATTGTTCCACCAGACGTACATACAATATGCATGGGATTAGCCGCTTCGATGGGATCTTTCATCCTGGTCGGAGGAGAATTTACCAAACGTCTAGCATTCCCTCACGCTCGGCGCCAATGAGTTTTTATTTGACTTGAAGAAAAAATAAGACTATGCCTTCGCCATATGGAATATATAAGTAATAATAGCATGGCACGTTTAATTCGATATGAGCAAATCATTATTGCTTCTTCATAACATGATTATGTATCGAGATAGTAGTATGAAACAAAAGGTTAGTCCCGATTTGATCTTATTCCTATGTTATTTATCGGGGGTCCATTTCAGCGTCACAAACAACCCCTTTTCCTTACACAACATGAGTCTGAATATTTCTAAGCATGAAAAGAAAGGGATCATTTTCCTTATCATTTTTCTTATTTAATCAGACTCAGACCAGAAAGAAACTTTGGGATTGCTGAATCATAGAAGAGAGATGAATATATTATCTAAAGCAACGGAACCATCATAGTATTTTTTTGTTCCTACGAGGAGAAGGGTGGTAAATGGATCATCCAACGATTTGGATCTGATAGATCTATTTGTCTCTTTCTTTGATGTAAGAGAAGAGTAGATTCCATTGCGGAGCCGTATGCAATGTGCAAAAATTGCCTGTACGGTTTTCTATCTTTTTTTATTTTTATTTCTTCTTTTCGCTCCATTTTGCGAGATAGAGGAATCGTTCATTATGACATATTATAATCAGGGTTATGATCCACCAACCTGCTAGTTCTTTTTATGAGGCACAAGCAGGAGAATTTATCCTGGAAGCGGAAGAACTGTTGAAACTTCGCGAAATACTAACAAGAGTTTATGTACAAAGAACGGGCAAACCTTTATGGGTTGTATCTGAAGACATGGAAAGGGATGTTTTTATGTCAGCAACAGAAGCCCAAGCTCATGGCATTGTTGATCTTGTAGCAGTCGAAAATAGCGCGGATTTTGTGTAAATCGGTAATTCTACTTCGAACCATGGTTCGAAGTAGAATCTTCAACTCAAATGAAAGTAATTCATAATCATCAGGTTAGGATCGATCTAAACCAACCGATTCTATATACGATTCAGCATGCCAACTATTAAACAACTTATTAGAAACACAAGACAGCCAATGAGAAATGTCACGAAATCTCCTGCTCTTCGAGGATGCCCTCAGCGTAGAGGAACATGTACTAGGGTGTATGTGTGACTCGTTCAGATCATGAACTGTGACCTAAACTAAACCATTTTTCCAGTATCAATGACCAGTGCCAATGAAAATGAATGGGGTAGAATGGAAGAACTACATTTTTAAAAAAGATCTAATCTATCATATACCTCTATTGTGTATGGAATTTATGGTTTCCATTGGTGCAAATCCAATCGCCTTGATTTGAATTTGGGATGAAAAGCGATTCCTCATTGGTAGCGAATGGTTATCCATTAAGCGGGGAAATAGTATTTAAAAAGCATAAAGTTGTATTGGTGCTCTTACTAATTTAAGAACGGACTGATAGGGTCAGCTACCTAGCCAACCTTCATAATTAAATACCGTCACTGTATGGATAGATCTCGTTGTGAAAAGACCTATTACTGGCTAATTCATGGGTAGAGCCAAATGGTGTGAACTGTACAAGTTACCAATAACATTGATTAAATGAGGGAAAGGGCTCCGGTGTATAGATAGGACCTCGCCGTTTAAGAAGTAACCATAGAAACGATGGAACCCACTATTTATTCATGGGGAAATGAACTGCCTGTAAGAAATAACAAATCGTGGTTGGGAAGGTTATAGTAGCAAAAGAAAGCCATCGGAATTTTTATTTTATACACCGGAAGAATCCGTTTTGCTTAGACCAAGAGAAGGAAAAAGAATGACTGAAAGAAAAGAAATGAAAATCAATTAGTTATTCATGAAAATCTTATTCATCAAAGTCCCATTTTAAACTATGACAAGAGTTAGACGTGGATATATTGCGCGGAGGCGTCGAAGGAAAATTCGTTTATTTGCATCAAGCTTTCGAGGAGCTCATTCAAGACTTACTCGAACTGCTACTCAACAGAAAATAAGGGCTTTAGTTTCCAGCCATAGGGGTAGAGGAAGGCAAAAGCGAGATTTTCGTCGTTTGTGGATCACTCGGATAAATGCAGTAACCCGCGAGAATGGGGTACCCTATAGTCGATTAATACACGATCTGCGCAAGAAGCAGCTCCTTCTTAATCGTAAAATACTTGCACAAATAGCTATATCAAATAGGAATTGCCTTTACATGATTTCCAATGATATCCTTAAATAAGGAGATTGATCGGGAGGAGTCCGACGGAATAATTTAAATGAAACAGAGTTTCCCGGAGAATGACCCCGGGAAGGTAGAGTCAAAATAGCAATGTAAAGGAAAATAAAATGTAGTAGGAATGAACGAACCCATTTCTTTATTGAAATGGGTCTTCTTCCCCCATTCTTTCTTTTTTCTTCCGACACGACAATTGAATATGAGCTCCGGATCTTACGAACAAAGTATCACATCAATTTGAGTTATGATTTGAGTTCTGATTCGATTGAAGAGTGGTCCTATTTCTATTTTTTTCTGGTTCTAGTGCCGGTAGTTCTAGAAATCGACTCGGCTCTCTCAAATTGTTTCTCATTATTAAGAAAAGGTAACAAAGATAAAATACGAGCTTGTTTTATAGCAATAGTAATTAATCGTTGTTGTTTCAAGGTCAATCTATTCACTCGCCTAGGTAATATTTTTCCTTGTTCACTAATAAATCGACTAATTAAACTCATGTTTCTATAATCAATTCGATCCCCCAACCCAATTGGGGGCAAACGCCTACGAAAAGATCGCTTGGATTTACGAAAGGGTCGCTTGAATTTCTCCATGGTTTATTCCTTATCTCTAAAATACCATTTCTTCTCTAAAATACCATTTCTTCATTCATCTCGGATCCGCCCGAAATGGCATTTTATTTGCTCCTAGATATGTTATATGTAATTCCTTCCCGTTCCTTCAAATGTTGGCACACGCAAGGCAACACCGCATTCAATCTATTTCTTTATCTCCCCGTGAATCGTATGTTTGTAACAATAGGGACAGAATTTCTTCAATTCCAATCGACCAGGTGTATTGTGTCGATTCTTTTGAGTAATATATCTGGAAATGCCCGGTGATTCCTTCTTCTTATCGGCACCATTTCGGACACAACTGGTACATTCCAAAATAACCGTAACTCTGGGATTTTTACCCTTGGGCATAAACCTCCTTTGTATTTTGGATTCCCCCAACTCTTTCTTCTCTTCTTCAATCCGAAGAAGAAGAAAGGAGAAAGGAAAAAAATAGAAGTTGCTAACTGGAAATCTAATTATGAAAGATTTCGTTGCAAGTTGTAATCAATAGAATAGAGTAATACGTAATACAACTATTTACTACAATTCAATTACTATTCCTAATCTCAGTATTTTATTTCAGTATCACTTAATTTAAGTATCTTATCTAATCTTGAATATCCAAGCCTAGATCCACATTTCTATTTCTGTTCTCCCTCTATTTATTCTACCCCGAATCCAAGTTTTGCTGAGGTTGAATTCACTTTTATTCTTTCTATTTCCCTACTCAACAAAAGTGAAGGGAGGGACAGGGGAGGGGCTATTTAACAAACAGAGAATTTATTGCTATTGTTAGCCAACATCTTCTACCACATCGATAATACCACACCGATAACTAGAATGAAAAAAAGGGGAATGTCAACGCATCTGGGAATAAACGATTGATCTCTATCAATAGACCTGCTAAAGAACCGAACCATAGAGTAGTTAGCACAGGCGCTACGGAAAGGTATGTTTTGATATCTCGCATTGAAAATCCTCCTTCTTTATTTAACACATATATGATCAGATATATTATATATATAGTTGTGGATCACTTGTATTTGTGTGCGGAATCCTTAATTAACTAAAATGGATATGTACAACGATCCAGTAGATGAGATACTCCTGCCCCTGAATAAAAGAAAAAGTAAGTGCCCCGTTCCGTTATTTTTTTTGTTCTTGAGCATATAAATACTCATTCTTTTATACGTTGTATTTCACCTTGGATTTCATATATACATAATTCTAACTCTTTTATTTTATGTTATGAGACCAAAAAGAAAAAATGGCAAGAGAAATGTATATAGATATATTTAAAGGAAATAACGGTGTGGAAAAGAAGACAGGGATTCTCTACAATGACACTGTACAACAATTGAAAGGGATGTAGCGCAGTTTGGTAGCGCGTTTGTTTTGGGTACAAAATGTCACGGGTTCAAATCCTGTCATCCCTACCTATTACTTATCTTACAGGCAGTAACATGGGATCAATTGAAATTGGGGATGGCATGATCATTAGTATCATTTAATGATACTATATGCAAGCTAAGAAGTATTGGGAAAAGATTATCTCTTGTCGTGATAAAGCGCTCTTAGTTCAGTTTGGTAGAACGCGGGTCTCCAAAACCCGATGTCGTAGGTTCAAATCCTACAGAGCGTGATGCTACTTTGTATCGAATCACATTAACTTGAATTGCGAACATCAATCGAATTCAATTTGACCTCCTGAGGGTCAAGGATAGGAGGTCAATGACAAGAAAAAAGAAATCTTACTCAATCAAAAGTCCAACTGATCGCCGCGTCTGTATTGTAAATATGCAGTTACAAACAATCCGGCTAAAGTAATAGGAATTAGCCCTAACACGATTCCAAATAAAAAAACTTCAATCATTTCGATTTGTTGTCTTGTTTGAAAGGGGAGAAAAGGTAATATCTATCTCTAATCTAAATAATAATCTGCATCACCCAGTAATCTCAACGTCCACGAATTTTCAATTGATGCTGGAAGTCAAAACCATAGAATACCTGGAATGGAATCTTACAGAAATATGAATTTTAAAATTCTCATTTTTCTGATTTGATTGTTCATTCAATTAATTTCAAATAAGTCGTATCTTGCTCAGACCAATAAATAGAGCTGGGGTTATAGTTGAAGCAGTCAGTAGAAAACCGAAATAACTAGCTATAGTAGGCATGAAGGAACTCAATGAGATACGTTCTTTTTATACATATGTTTATAAAGCACTTGCCTAAGTTTCCGTTTTTGCGAGATACCGAGATACGATGATAAGAAAAAATCCAAATTGAAAGAGTTAGTCCTAATTTAATTTGTTTTCTTTTGATTTCTCAGTCATTTCATTATAAACAGGACTAACAAACGTGATGTGACGAAGGAAAAATCAATAGTAAATTTACCTTACTATGAATTCCTTATGAATTCCTCGTCTGTGACATCTACTGATCTCGTGATTCCGAATCAACAAATTGATTGAACAACTCGTATAGTAATACGAACTCTGTCTTGTAACTTCATTCACAAATGAAATTCTCTTTCATGGAAAACTATGGGATAGAAAGAAGAATTGGATTTTAAAATCATTCCAACTTGGATCATTGCTTTTCCTTTTCAATTGGATCCGTTTTGGAACGAACCGATAACGACTCTTTCTTATTTTCACTTACTTAATATAACTTAATATTTTGAATATTTAATATAATATAAGATATCTCAAAAGAAGAAAAAAAGTATCCCACGACTTCTCAAAGCAAAGAAATAAAAAGCGTTATTTCAGATACAACTCGATTCCAAGATTAGCAATTACAATTATTTTGTTGTTCTGGGTTCCACATTTTTTTGTCTTTTCACATGATGTAGTCCTATCTTCTTGTAGGTGGGAACCCTTGAATTGAACCTAATGAAACAATCTAATGAAAAACCAGATTAGTTCAATCCATTATAGTTGCATCATGAATTTCGACTGCTCCAACTATGTTCACTTTCCCTTATCGAATACTATTTGCTATTGTACTGCCCAAACAACCCCTCTTATTGGAAGGGGTTAGAACGAAAATACCTTTTTCTACTTCTACAACCACGAAAACTCCTTTCCAGATTTTGCATTCAATTGTGGGAATATGATAATTTCATTCATGAATTATTAGATAAGATAGATTAATTAAATCTAAATAAAAAATAAAAGCCATCGAGTCACCTTTACCAAGATCTTCAGCCTATCCCGAAACCGGTAAAACATTATATTACAAGTAATTTTCTATTCTATTGAATGACACCTGCTTAGGCCTATACAAGGAACAAGAAAGGAAGAAAGGAATTCTGTACTATTTTTTTCGATGCTGATTGAAACAACATTGCTGTGTCAGAGGAAAGATAGCTATACTGATTCGGTATACTCTAAATACACCCTTGGTACAATATTGACGATCTCACAAAGATTGGATATCAGTATTTCTCCATTTACTGATCTCTATCTTTCACGAAATCGATCCCCCTTTGACTGTAATATTGGAGCTCAGCATGTCTGGAAGTACGGGAGAACGCGCTTTTGCTGATATTATTACCAGTATTCGATACTGGGTCATTCATAGCATTACTATACCTTCCCTATTCATTGCAGGTTGGTCATTCGTCAGCACGGGTTTAGCTTACGACGTGTTTGGAAGCCCTCGACCCAACGAATATTTCACAGAAAGCAGACAAGGGATTCCATTAATAACTGGCCGTTTCGATTCATTGGAACAACTCGATGAATTTAGTCGATCCTTTTAGGAGGCCTTAATGACCATAGATAGAACCTATCCAATTTTCACAGTGAGATGGTTGGCTGTTCACGGACTAGCTGTACCTACCGTTTTTTTCTTGGGGTCAATATCAGCAATGCAGTTCATCCAACGATAAAATAAATCAATCTAATCCGAATTAATTATAGAGCTACGACACAATCAAATCCGAACGAACAAAACGTTGAATTGAATCGTACCAGTCTCTACTGGGGGTTATTACTCATTTTTGTACTTGCTGTTTTATTTTCCAATTATTTCTTCAATTGAGAGAAAGAAAGGAAATTCTCTTATCTCATTCGGAAGGATATCATACCCATAACTATCCATGACTGTTTATGTCTATAGCATGACCACTTGATGAAATGGGGAGGGAAGTGAGGTAAATGGCCGATACTACTGGAAGGATTCCTCTTTGGCTGATAGGTACTGTAACTGGTATTCTTGTGATCGGTTTAATCGGCGTTTTCTTCTACGGATCATATTCCGGATTGGGATCATCCCTGTAATAATCGGATGAACCGTACTGTAGACATGAAAGAGTAAGAACTCAACAGGACCTCAAATCCATATAAGGAGGGGTCAGGTCCTGTTGAGTTCTTACTCTTCGACCAAGACCTTGACCCATTCCATAAGAGGTGGAAATTCATCCAGTCAACACAATCATAATATATACATGTATTAGATTTTTCTAAATGAAAAATGGTTGATTGGCCCCGATGAAATTACTACATTCCTTAATTTTTTATAATGTTTTTGAAATGTCGAATCCACTGATTGATTCATAGTATCTATAGATATAGTGTGGACTTTTCCGAAGTAAGAATAAAGTAAAGAAAGAAGGATCTTTTGAATGACATAAATAATATGGATTTCTACAGATGAAACACCTTACAAATCATTCCTATACTAAACTAATTGGAAACTAGGAAACTATAGAAAAATAAAGTTTGAACTGTAACTTTGATGTGAGTGATGAGATCAGATAATAAGGTATAATAAGATAATCAAATTAATAAGGATTTGGATATGCCCGAAAACCCAAGATTTCCACTTTTTAACCCGGAATTAGAACATGAAAAATATTTTTCAGCGAGTCTTTTTTCTTTTTATAAGTTCATTGAAAATGATAAGTTCATTGCAAAAATTCCATTTGCTCAATTGAGTTTCTCTTGCCCCTCTTTTTTTATCCCCCATACTTCTCTTCTTTCTTATGAATTCAAAGAGGTTCCGATAAACCCGCAATTCATATTTATTTGATTTGACGAATGAGACCCAGAACCTTTCTTATTTCGACGCAACGAAAGAGCGGAAAATTACTTTTCTTTCTTTGTAGAAAGAAGATTTGGGAGACGAGTAATCTTTCCTGGAGCCTTCCTTTTTTCTTCATTTATCCTGCTTTCTACCCCTGCTTCCCACTTATGCGTTTATTAGATATAGAATCTAAAAGTATTGAGGCATTACGTGCCATTTACCATGTGGCAATAAGAAACCTGGCATAATCACACTCAACTAAATTTTGTAAATTTTGATCCAATCATCTTCTTTTGCAATTCCATACTATTGCTATTTTCTAATCTGGAATACAAGTCATCTCCGATATCTCGAAATAGTATAATCAAAAGCAAGCAAAAAGGGGCTTTCCGTGATTTTTGACCGCGCATACACATAATATAATTGATAATTGCGATCAAAAAAAATTCAGCTTTTTTGCCAGCTCGATGTTGAGGAATCCGTGGATCTAGAAATTCATTTCGGCTAATTGAACCTTCTCAAATTGTTTCTTTTTAAGAACCAAAAAGATTTGCGCCAGAATAACAGATGCTAAGAAGAACAAAAGGCCTTGGATACGCAATGGATCTTGAAGTACTACTTCTGCATCGCCTTGACCAAAACCACCTACATTGGGATTACTTGTTAATGGCTGATCAAGCTTGATGTATTCACCTTCAGAAACAAGAAGTTCTGGTCCTGGAGGTATAATATCAACCGTTTCGTGTCCATTCGATGCATCAGATATGGTTATTTCATATCCACCTTTCTTTTCTTTACGTACTATTTTACTTACTATCCCTGCTGCTGAAGCATTATAGACTGTATTGTTACTCTTGCTCCCATCAGGATAAATCTGACCCCTTCCCCTGTTCCCACCTACATATATAGGATATTTTAAGAAGTGAACCTCTTTCTTAGTAGCGGGATCTGGAGAAAGGATGGGAAAGACGATTTCACTATATTTCTGACCAGGAACAGGGCCCACCACAAGAATGTTTTTTTTATTAGGACGATAACTCTGAAAAGACAGATTACCCATCTTTTCTTTCATCTCGGGAGAAATACGATCGGGGGGAGCTAATTCAAATCCTTCGGGTAAAATGAGAACAGCCCCTACATTCAAACCTCCCTTTTTACCATTAGCAAGAACCTGTTTCAGTTGCATATCGTAGGGGATTCTAACAACTGCCTCAAATACAGTATCAGGAAGCACAGCTTGTGGAACCTCAATATCCACGGGCTTGTTAGCCAGGTGGCAATTAGCGCATACAATACGCCCAGTTGCTTCTCGCGGATTTTCATAACTCTGCTGCGCAAAAATGGGATATGCATTTGAAATAGATGCCCGAGTCATTACATATATCATCATCGATACAGAAATGCATCGAGTCATCTGTTCCTTTACCCAAGAAAAAGTATTTCTATTTTTTTGCATGGTCTAATCATTGATCCCGGAAATTTCTACAATAAATTAGGTAGGGAGTCAGTATAGTTCCCTATCCCCGATTCTGCCATTGTATGGAATACAGAAGTAATCTAATCCCCTCGACGAGTCAAAGCATAAAGAATGAGTAAGATTTGGAATGGTTTGTTTATATACAAAGTGACATTACAATTTTCTTTATGTTGTCAGATTCAATCAGTTCTTCACTCATTCAGTGAATGATAAATCACTACAAGTGAAGGAGATACACGGTTTAAATAATGAAAGATCCAATATTTCAAAATTGTATCTAGAATGACCGGAAAGGTAGAAACGAGACCGGATATAATTTTCTCATTCTGAACAAATCCAAAATCTTTGTAGAACGAACCAATCATTAGTTCCCAAGCGTGGGGCGAATGGAATCCAATACATAAATCGGTTAATAAGAGAATGGAAAAAGCTTTTATTGTGTCGCTTAAGTTATAGAGGAATTCCTGAACCCAAGAATTCAGAGTGATAAGTTCTTCATTACCCAGAATAGAATAAGCACTTAGAATAGCGAAACAGGTTATATTTGTCGAGAAATGCAAAATAATATGTATATGATCTTGATTGTGCATTCTTACCAATTGTATCGTTTCTTTGTGGATTCCTATACGAAGCTTTTGTATATGTGTCTCCGGATACTCCTTTATCATTTCGTCCAACAAGAAAAGTTCTTCTAATTTTATGAATCCTTCTAGAATGTTCTTTTCTTGAATATCATTCAAAAAAGTTTCGGATTGGCTGGTATTCCACCAATTAGTCACCCAAGGTTCCATACTTTTATTAAATGAGAGAGAAATTCCCCAAGGCAGAAATACGATAGATGCAAGATATGGTAGGGGATTCAATGCTTTCTTTTTCGTCACTTCCAACCCGTGAATTGTTAATGAACCTGATTCATTTGTTGACTATGTCTGATATTTGTATGATGTATGAAGCACGAGTTCTATAACGAGGTATGGAACCTATGGATCTATTTTCCATTGTGTAATTTGTTTAGTCCTTGTCTCCAGAAATGGAATAAGGGTTAATTTATTTTGAATGCGGAGGTAATGAAATAGTGGCCCCAGACATCTCAATCGGTCCAATTCGGATCAATTGCATGTTCATTTGGTCTTTTTGATGAATGCCAGAAAGAAGCACTTGAAGTAACAAACATGAATATTATTCGTATTTCGAGAAAAACTCTTTTGTTATATCAATCAATTATTTCGAATTGTTTCACTGATTATCCACATCCCAGGAATAATCGAGGGGATAATTCTGAAAAATACCGATGATGAAATCCGAAATAGTCGGCAAAACGGGAGTGGTTCTAAAAAATCCAATTGTTTGGTCATCAAGAAACAAGCATTAAGAAAGATGAATAAAAAGAAAGGTGACAAAAGAGGGATAATTTACTGGGTATGATCCATCTTATCTTCATCTATATATAATGTAATGTATTGATTCGAAATATTGGTCCTAAAATCCTAAAATATGGATTCTGTACTCTGACCTGATATATGTGATGAATACATACTTATGAAACTTGTTAATAATATGAAAATGAAAGAATTCAGTGGAATTTCATACGCATGAAAAATAGTTTTGATGGACTAAAATCACTTCATGGTATCATTGTTCCATAAGTCCACCTGCTCCATGGTACGCAGGACATGGTATTTCCATCGGGATGTGGGAAATAGGATTTAACTCAATGTTTTCATCAAAGGAGCGAAACATCAGTTATAGTTATATTAAAAGAAAAAAAGAAAAAGGGATTCTTGGGTTCCCTCCCTCTCCCTCGTGACGAGGAGCACTCATTCCTCGATTTCTTTGTTTCATTTCAAAATACTTCAATTGGTACGCGCAAAAAATAGGCCGATTCGGCAGCTTTTTGTTCAATTTCTCGTGGAGTTAAATTCTCATCGGTACGCGTCAATGGAATGTCTCCCCGGCCCCCAATTTCCATATAAAGGACACGGCGAGGAAAAAGACCCTCTTTCACTTCTATTCTGATCGAACGGATATCTCTTATACGGAATCGAAAGAAGATGCGACGATTTCTTCCAGGAAATCCCCAACGAAAAATACACACTATTCCTTCTTTTCTATCGAATTTGTCATAACCGCTACCTACACTCCACAAAATTGTGCACCACAAATAGGAGCTAATGAATAGACCCGCGATACCGTAGAAACACATTACGATCCCTTGTGGAAAAAAAACGATTTGCTGAGATGGGAATAAGGATATCAGATTCCTACCAAAATAACTGGAAGTTCCAACCAATAAAAATCCTAGTGAACCTAAAAAAAGGATACAGGCCCAGCAGAAGTTACTTATTTTTCTAGAACCCGTTATAAGTTCTATCCATATATGTTCTGATCGCCAATTCATACTAGATTAGATCGAGTTTCATTCTATTGGAATTGAGAGAATCATCAAAATGAGTTTTTTGGCTCCCGAAGTAACTTTCATCCGCTAATACTATCACGAAGTAAATCATCAATCAGGATTCATTCATCAAATCAGTTAGATAGAACTAACATCTCCACCCATTCAAACTAGCATCACCCTCATTCATATGATCTAGATATATCTATTTACATATCATTATCATACATAATATATATTCCAGATATCCGATCGACCCGTTGAAATAAAAGTCGAGCTATAGATGCATAAACATGGATTGATCCATATGATCATCTATTTACATTTGTGGTTTGTGTCCGAAGTCCGAAGCCGCATGTCGTACCATTCCCATTAAATGAAATGAAAATCTGTATTATGATCCAAAGATTGAAATAAATTGATGAGATTGGAGCCCATCATATCTAGACAATCTTGTTTTTTTGAACAAGGAAAAATAAAGAAACCATTGCAATTGCCGGAAATAATAGGCCTACTAAAGGCACAAAAATAGAGGGTAAGTTGAGATCTGTCATAGAATCGGTGCCTCGGTGTATTTAATTGATACTTCTCTTTGTTATAAAGATATCTATTATAATTATAAGTATATTAATATAATATTCTAAGTTATTAGAATATGAGTGCAAAGAATGTGGATCTAAACTAAATAGAAATTAGTGTACTTACCCATCCTTTTCCGGGAAATATATGTATGAGAAGAGAATCTTATTATTCTTATTCCTCCCTTATGTTTCTAAACAAATTTCTTCTCAAGGATTCGTTATAATTTGATCCAACAAGGATTCTTATTAAAAATGTAGGATTCTCGGGAGATATAGAAGTGTTGCATATTGATTTCTATATCTTAGTTAGGTTGGAACATTTGATATGTAACAAGGGGAAGGGGGCTTTTTTGGATTTCTCTAATTTGGATTTCTCCGAAGGAAAAAGACACTACTTTGATCTTTTATCCTGCTCTTTTGCTAAAGGGTCCGTCCCTGATCTGATTACTCATTAGTAAAGGTAGGATAAAAGAAAAGATGGATCTGGAGAAAAAATCCTCTGAAACTTCTGATTCTTACTACTTCACTACAATTACAAATTGTCTTTATGCCAGCAAAGAAAGCTCCATCCTTGCTACTTCAATTCTGATAAACGAAATGAACTACTTTTTTGCCTACAAATAACTAAATCTATCGCTCTACTACTTTTTTGACTTGAATTTCTTTGGTTCAAGTTCAAGGGCGGGGAAAGAACCCATGGAACTGAAATAACTCACTCGGAACACCTTTTAAAAGATTACGCGGTACGATTGGATCAAATAAACCCTTATTGAATAAATACTCCGCTACTTGTGAACCCTCAGGTACTGTCTTCTTCAATGTTTGTTCAATTACTCTTTTACCCGCGAATGCAATGTAAGCATTGGGTTCGGCAATAATGATATCTCCCAACATACCAAAACTGGCTGTCACTCCACCAGTTGTAGGGGATGTAAGGATTGATACATAGAATAACTTTTTATTTGATTGATAATTGTATAAAGCGGAAGATATTTTAGCCATTTGCATCAAGCTCAAACTTCCTTCTTGCATGCGTGCTCCTCCAGAAGCACACACCATAATAACTGGGAGAGATCTATCAGTAGCATACTCGATCAAACGTGTGATTTTCTCGCCTACTACGGATCCCATACTACCCCCCATGAACTTAAAATCCATAACACCAATTGCTATAGGAATACCATTGAGTTTGCCTATGCCTGTTTGAACAGCCTCAGCCAAACCCGTCTCTATTTGATAAGAATTGATACGATCCCTATAAGGGTCCTCCTCAGAATGAAATTCAATAGGGTCCATAGAGACCATGTTTTCATCCATAGGGGCCCAAGTGCCTGGATCAATCAAAAGTTCGATTCTATCTGAGCTACTCATTTTCAAGTGGTATCCACATTGTTCACAAATATTCATTTTTGAACTAAAAAATTTCTTATAATTTAATCCATAACAATTTTCACATTGAACCCATAAATGTCTGTATCTTTTATTTCTATCTAGATCATTATGTCTTCCGAAATCACTGTCACTAACACCACTAGTTTTTAGATTGGAGCTCCCACGGTCACTACCCCTTTCAATATCGCTACAAATGTAACTATAAATGTAATTGTCACTTGAATTGTTGCTACCATTTGGAACGCAACTATCCATATTGGTTTCAGAACGAATATAACTGTCAATGCAACTATTTATGTGACTCTTCCAAC